CGCTTTAAATACAAGAAGCCGAGTGGGCGGATTAGTCCGAGTGGAGAGAAAAAAAAAAAGGATTGAACTGAAAATCTTTTCTGGAGATATCCATTTTCCTGGAGAGACAGATAAGATATCCCGACACAGTGGCATCTTGATACCCCCAGGAACAGGAAAAACAAATTCTAAGGAATCCAAAAAATGGAAAAATTGGATCTATGTCCAACGGATCACACCTACTAAGAAAAAGTATTTTGTTTTAGTTCGACCCGTAGTGACATATGAAGTATTGGACGGTATAAATTTAGCAACACTCTTCCCCCCGGATCTGTTACAAGAAAGGGATAATATGCAACTTCGAGTTGTCAATTATATTGTTTACAGAAATGGCAAACCAATTCGGGGAATTTCTGATACAAGTATTCAATTAGTTCGGACTTGTTTAATTTTGAATTGGGACCAAGACAAAAAAAGTTCTTCTATCGAAGAGGCTCATACTTCCTTTGTTGAAGTAAGTACAAATGGTCTGATTCGAGATTTCCTAAGAATTGACTTAGTGAAATTCCCTATTTCGTATCTCAGAAAAAGGAATGATCCCTCAGGCTCAGGATTGATCTCAGATTCAGATAATGTGTCAGATCACACCAATAGCAATCCCTTTTATTCCAAGACAAAAATTCAACAATTACTTAGCCAAAATCAAGGAACTATTCGCACGTTGTTAAATAAAAATAAGGAATGTCCATCTTTGATAATTTTGTCATCATCTAATTGTTTCCGAATGGGTCCATTCAACGCTGGAAAATATCACAATGTGATAAAAGAATCAATTAAAAAAGATCCTATAATTAAAATTAGGAATTCGATTGGCCCTTTAGGAACAGTCCTTCAATTTGTGAATTTTTATTCATTTTACTATTTAATAACTCATAATCCTATTTTGGTAACTAAATATTTGCAACTTGAAAATTTAAAACAGACTTTTCAAGTAATTAACTATTATTTAATGGATGAAAATGGGAGAATTTTGAATCCCGATTCATGCAGTAACATCGTTTTGAATTCATTCAATTTGAATTGGTATTTTCTCCATCATAATTATTATCATAATTATTTTGAAGAAAGATCCACAATAATTAGTCTTGGACAGTTTATTTGTGAAAATGTATGTATATCCAAAAACGGACCCCATCTCAAATCGGGTCAAGTTTTGATTGTTCAAGTTGACTCTGTAGTAATAAGATCCGCCAAGCCTTATTTGGCCACTCCAGGAGCAACTGTTCATGGTCATTATGGAGAAATCCTTTACGAAGGAGATACATTAGTTACATTTATATATGAAAAATCGAGATCCGGTGATATAACGCAGGGTCTTCCAAAAGTGGAACAAGTGTTAGAGGTGCGTTCAATTGATTCAATATCGATGAACCTAGAAAAAAGAATTGAGGGTTGGAACGAGCATATAAAAAAAATTCTTGGAATTCCTTGGGAATTCTTGATTGGGGCTGAACTAACTATAGTGCAAAGTCGTATATCTTTGGTTAATAAGATCCAAAAGGTTTATCGATCCCAGGGGGTGCAAATCCATAATAGGCACATAGAAATTATTGTACGCCAAATAACATCAAAGGTGTTGGTTTCAGAGGATGGAATGTCTAATGTTTTTTTACCTGGAGAACTAATTGGATTGTTGCGAGCGGCGCGAACGGGGCGCGCTTTGGAAGAATCGATCTGTTACCGCGCCATCCTATTGGGAATAACAAGGGCATCTTTGAATACTCAAAGTTTCATATCTGAAGCGAGTTTTCAAGAAACTGCTCGAGTTTTAGCCAAAGCTGCTCTCCGGGGCCGTATCGATTGGTTGAAAGGCCTAAAAGAGAACGTTGTTATAGGAGGGATGATACCCGTTGGTACCGGATTCAAAGGATTAGTGCATCGTTCAAGGCAACATAAGAACATTCCTTTGAAAACCAAAAAGAAGAATTTTTTCGAGGGGGAAATCGGAGATATTTTGTTCCACCACAGAGAATTATTTGATTCTTCCATTTCAAAGAAGTTTCATGATACATCAGAACAATCATTTCGAGGATTTAATGATTCCTAAAAGTGGATTCATACTTTTTTTTTAATTAAAATAAAAAAAACTCTTTATTTATGGTCATTTTTTGGGGTAATCGAAAAAAAGATAATAACGAATAGAGGGTAGGGGTTTGGATTGTGTATCCACATCCACATGGCCAATCTCCGGTAGAAGAAAAGGTTCCATCGGAACAATTATTTAGTTCAGGGCAACCTCGTCGCTTTTTTAAAAAAAAAAAAAGCGGAAGTGGGGGGGAGAAATGACAAGAAGGTATTGGAATATCAATTTGGAAGAGATGATGGAAGCGGGAGTTCATTTTGGTCATGGTACTAGGAAATGGAATCCTAGGATGGCACCTTATATTTCTGCCAAGCGTAAAGGTATTCATATTACAAATCTTACTAAAACTGCTCGTTTTTTATCAGAAGCTTGTGATTT